CCTAACCACGCGCCTACCCTCCTATCCGTGTCCCATCTTTCAGTTACGGGTTCAGTGGTCATCTACGCTATATGGTTTTGGTTGCAGTTTTGGCCGGGTTTTGGGCCTCTGTTTTACCGAGATAGCCCTTTCACTATTTCCCTGAGTACAACTAGAGGGTTGGGCAGATTTAAAGGATTGCCCTCGTTGTTGTTGCAGCTATGAGTTGGAGTTCCGGTCCGGAGTTGCTGATTTTAGGGAAGGAATGAGCGCACAAAAAGCGAAAAAGGAAGCCTTCCTTTGAGCTGTCAAAGTGAGTTAGTGAGGCCTCCTTCGATAAGGACACCGAGCGGGGAGGAAGGTAGTGTAGTAGCTAGATTTGCCCTTTTTTTATTTCCCTTAGTGCCCTTCGCTTGCTCTCTGGCGCGCGTAGGGTCGGTCGTTCCGGACCTCCCCTTCACTTGAAGGTCCGGAAGGACCGTAGGCTTGCTCTCGGGCAAGCGTAGGCTTGAGATAGAAAGCCTACGCGCGCGTCGTCTTTTGTTGCTAGCGCGCGTAGGGTCCTTCCTCCCCTACGCTTGCTGCTACGGCTTTCTCGCCTCCGCTTGCTGCTACGGCTTTCTTTTCTCGCCTCCGCTTGCTCTCTTGCTCGCTCCGTTCTAGCCTTCGCTTGCTCTCTTGCTCGCTACGGCTTTCAAGCCTCCGCTTGCTCTCGTGCGCGCTCCGGGTCGTCGTTCCTCCTCCCCTACGCTTGCTGGGGAGCAAGCGGAGGTCCGGAACGACCCTACGCGCGCGGATTCTTGTTTTGTTGCTAGCGCGCTCCGGCTTGAAAGCCGTAGCTTGCTCGAGAGCAAGCCTACGGTCGTTCTTCCCCAGCAAGCTAGGGCTCGAAAGCCAGAGCGAGCAAGCAAGCTAGGGCTCGAAAGCCTCCGCGCGCGTCGTCTTGTTTTGTTGCTAGCGCGCTACGGGTCGTTCCTCCACGTAGCTTGCCAGAGAGCAAGCGTACGGTCGTTCCTCCACGTAGCTTGCCAGAGAGCAAGCGTACGGTCGTTCCTCCACGTAGCTTGCCAGAGAGCAAGCGTACGGTCGTTCCTCCACGTAGCTTGCCAGAGAGCAAGCGTACGGTCGTTCCTCCACGTAGCTTGCCAGAGAGCAAGCGTACGGTCGTTCCTCCCCTCCGCTTGCTGGGGATCAAAAAGAGTCTAATCCCTTATACCCACTCTTCCTTACTTAAGGATGTCTCCCTCCAAGAGCTAGTCTAATCACTCAAATAAGGGAGTATGTCGTATTGGACTTATGCTGTACTTTCCTTTATTGAGTAGCGATCAAACGTAAAGCGCGCTAGCGCGCGTAGGCCTTCGAGCTTACGCCTACGCTTGCTTGTATCATAGACGGAAATATGTTCTCTTCCCTTTCCTTTAACACTAGACCTGAGTAATAGGATCTTTTCGAAAGTGGAGTGTTGGCAGCAAGCATAGGTGCTTCGGTCGTTAGGCAGGCTAGCTTAGCACACGAATCCCTTCCTCTAGAAAGAGTTCCCCCTCCCCTGTAGTAGCTCTCTTCTGTTATGAGAGAGAGGGGCTAGAAGAGAAGGCAATTTCTCTTTTGTCAAAAGGCCCGTTAAAGCTGTCTGATATAGGTAGGTACTAAGGCCTATGACCCACTCACACGCTTGAATTTCGTTTAGAGTACCGAGATCGTCTGACGTCCTGCATGCGAGCGAAGCGCATATCCTTAATGACGATATATACGATGGGTTGGCACTATCGCAAATCAAGAAAAAGTCTTCAATCAATAGAGGTAGTCATATTCTAGTGCCGACTGCATGTACGACTAAAATGAAAGCTGCGATTGCAACTCTTGTAGAAAAAGAGGGAGCAGGGAAGGGTCCACGACCACGATTCACCGTAGAAATACATTCATCATACGATTAGCTGTTACGGGCTTTCTTTACCTAAAATGAGACTTTAGCTACATATGGGGTTGTTGCCGGGCCAGCCTCTTCTTACTCCTTATTTTGCCACTGACGGAACAACTCTTCATGGCCATTATGGTCCCAATTACTGATGATCTTGGCAGCGCTGTTTTCTACGCTATGAAGACCATTTCACTTGGAGATGCCCGCAATACGTGACGATGGGTAATATTTTTTTACAACTCAGTCCACCCGCTGAAGCCATCATGTCGTGGAAAAGAGGCTTTTGGTAAAGTTCTCAGGAGTCCAAATCTAAACCTGTAGTGATGACCATGCTTAACAAGCTCCTTTAGAGGGAGACTAAATGCTCATCCAACGAGAAAGCTAATCCAGTGGAAGATTGAAGATCTCGGGCCTTCCCTCCCGGAAGGGGATGAGAATGGGAGATTATTGTAGTCAGTTTTAAGGGTTGTTAGGCCAAGGACTAAAGGAACGGTCCTTCTTGTGGAATCGGGAGACGAGGGCAGCGAAGGATCCATAGGAAAGGCAGAGATGGCACAGCCGTGGCAGAATGACTTCAATGAGTTCAGAACGGAGATGAGACAGCAGATGACTGAGATGCTACAAACTATTACTGAGGGTTTGACCGAGTCAGCACAAAGATAAAGAAGAAGGAATAGGAGAGAATGCCCCCGCCGTTAGAAGATGGTCCTTGGCTTTGGCAGCAGCCCGGCATTACCTGAAGCCGAATGGTCGGCTCTTTCTCGCCAAGTTCAAGAGTTGTCCCGGGCCGTGGAGGTCCAGTCTGGAATCGAGAAGTTAGGCTTTTCCAAGCGATCAAACTACGAGCGCGCTAGCGAACGAGAAAACGGAGAGCGCGCTAGACAAAAGCGCTCCGGCGTGAGAGCCTGCAATGCGGACTCTATACGTATGCGCGCACTTCAGAAGTGAAAAAGACCCTTCCTGAGCGCGCGGCGTTTATAAGAGCGCAGACGCTCTCGAGAAAAGGGAGAGCGCAGACGCGCGCTCTCCTTCGGACCCTACGCTTGCTCTTTTGGCGCGCTTCGCTTCCAGCGCCTCCGCTTGCTGCTCTCCTTCGGACCCTCCGCTTGCTCTTTGGCGCGCTTCGGGTCCCCTTTCGGACCTCCGCTTGCTGCGTAGGCTTTCGATTCTCGCCTACGCTTGCTGCTCTCCTTCGGACCCGGAGCTTGCTCTTTGGCGCGCTTCGGGTCCTTTCGGACCTCCGCTTGCTGCTCCGGCTTTCGATTCTCGCCGTAGCTTGCTTTCTCGCTTGCTTTTGTTTTATCTTTCTAAGAGCGGTCTGATCCTTCTCATCCCGCTCCTGGTGTTCGAACTAGTCATTAATGGTCGGCTACATTGGTATCCTTTCGGTATGCGTTGCGAACACTTTCATTTTTAGCGTCTCATCTTCTCTAGAGAAGCGAAACTCGAACGGATAGAGCAGATGGTCCAACTACATAACTTTTTCTTTTTCATTACTTCCATGGTCGTGCCTCGTGGCACGGCAGCACCCGTACTATTGAAATGGTTCGTCAGTAGAGATGCTCCCACGGGTGCCCCTTCTTCCAATGGAACTATAATTCCTATTCCTATCCCTTCATTCCCTCTTTTGGTCTATCTACATTCCAGGAAATTCATACGCTCCATAGAATCCTGTTCAATAAGTGGAGTCTTGGTCAGAGCAAGCCGCTCTATTCTATTACCAGACATAATTGGGAGAAGGTCATCCGAAACTAGAGCTAGAAAGGCCTCATTTCGTTTCGTTCTCGTTCTGCATTTCCTTCTTCTCGAATCCAAGGGGGACTTCTCATATTTAGAATCTTTCTGCGGTGTGCTCCGTTTACTATTCTTTCGTACTCTCTTCTCTTTACCACGCGATAGGTCATCGAAGCGTGAGCGGGCGCGGAGAAGGAAAGGCCAAAGACTTCGGCCTAAGGGAAATGAGGAAGGACGAAATGACAAGCCCACGGAGCGGTGCTCCGGGCACTCCCATTTAGAAAGAAGGGTCAAAGGTTTTGGGCCTGTAGCTTTCCCCGTCCCCCCTTCATCGGGTGGTGCTTGTGTGGGGGGTGTGCCACCAGAAATCGGGCTTGAAGCTCTCGCCTTACCAACGAGCCGACAGCTGATGGCTGTTGGTCACGACTACTACCAAAAAGCTCCAATGAAAATGAATATTTCACATGGAGGAGTGTCCATCTGTATGTTGGGTGTTCTTCTGTCGTGCGACCCGGCGGCTTATGTGCGACCTGTGGCCCACGCCTCCTATTTGTTCAGGGCGGGCGGCGTGAACTCTGATTCGATCCGGGTATTCAATCCCGCCGCTGAGATGCTCAGTTGACTCCTTAACCTTGAGAGGAATATGGCTTGTTTAATAATTCGTGCAAAAGGGTAAGGAACTTTGGATGAACTAATGCGAATGGGTGTCAGCCTCGCTGCTCGGAAACACCCAGTGCTGACCACACTGAGAGACACGAAAGCGCAGGTAACGCCAGTTGGCGAAGTGGCGTTAAGCATCCCTAGCGGTACGAAAAGAGAGGTCGTGATCATCTACGTCCGTACCGCTCCTCGTGGAGTCAATCCCGCATCCAACCAAGTCTTTGACCAGGGAACGGGAGAATGCCCACTACCTATGGCTGGCCTGCCGGGCCGTGAGCGCGGTGGGAACGGGCTTCCCAAAAAGCCAGCCGGGGCCGGGGTCAGCATAGAATGAAGGGGACGGCCCGTTGTGTTGGCAAAGCCAACTTCTTGGCTTGCGGGCGGAGAAGAGCAGACGTGGGGACTCGGGTCGGGGTGCAGCGTAACTAAGAGAGCCATTCCACTTAGGGCAAGACAGAATGGGCGGGCACGAGCGGTCTGGTGTCCGAGCCAATTGGTCAGACGACGACTACTTCGCTTATTAGATTAGTATTAACTGCCTATCCCGGAATGGAATGGGATGGAATAGAAAGAACGCGAAGCGCTAGCGCTATAGGGTCGGTTTTTTGGGGGGGGATAAGCTCTAACAGAAGCAAGCTTATCCCCGCCCCGACCGGCAGCTGCTGGGTTTCCCCAGCAAGCGGAGGCTAGACCGGAGCGAGCAAGAAAGCGGCTCGAAAGAGCAAGCGTAGGCTCGAAAGCCGGAGCGAGCAAGCAAGCTCCGGGGAGCAAGCGAAGGTCCGGAGAGGAACGACCGACCCGCAGCGAGCCAAAGAGCAAGCGAAGGGGAGACCCTACACGCGCTAGCAAAGGTAGAAAACAAGAATCCGCGCGCTCCGGCTTTCTATCTCAAGCCTACGCTTGCCCGAGAGCAAGCCTACGGTCCTTCCGGACCTTCAAGTTCAGGTCCGGGGAGGAACGACCGACCGTACGCTTGCTCTCTGGCAAGCTCCGGGTCCGAAGGACGAAGCGCGCCAAAGAGCAAGCGGAGGCTCGAAAGAGCGCGCTAGTGCGCGCTCCGTTTTCTCGCAGGCTCTCAAACGTAAATCTAGCTAGCGCGCTTGTAGTTTTCTCGCTTTCTCGCTAGCGCGCTTGTATAGAGTCCGCTTTGCTAGCTAGCGCGCTTTCCGTTTTCGAGCTTCCCCCGGTCTTCGGCCCGAGCTGTATGAGGCAGAAACTCGTCTCACGTACGGTTCGGAGGCCCAGCCCCACCCCAGCAGTAATGGTGCGGCTTAGGTCAACTAACACAAAGAAGATACAGTTCACTCAACGATTGCCTTTGGGTTCCGAACTCCATATGGGGAAGGAGCGTTGTTGTTTGCGAGGTCTCGATCATTTACATGGGCCCACTTCTCATTCCATTTGTGGGAATTTGCTTATCTATAAACCGTCCCTAAGGAACGATCGGCTCATGTTTGAACATGATGAATCACTTCGTGCCGACCTGTTGCCAATAAGCTTTCCGGCCTCATTTGAGAATGGAAAACTGGAGCATTTTCTGCATCGGTGGATTAAGAATCGCGAACATAATAATTTCTGGTTGACCATGTTCCCAGAAAAAAGATACTTTCGAGAAAGGACGAGCACGACTGAAGTGGCTATACATACAAATCCATTTACGGATCTATATGCTTCGATTGGAACAGGAAGTTCCAGAACAGGCGGCTGGTATACCACCATAATGAAACTGCCTTTTCTTTTTTTTATTCGGATAGGATTTATGTTGGCTTCGTTGGGAGGCTCGCGTAGTTTGTTACGTCAGCTCCAAAAGGAGTTGTTGCCTTGGAATCGAGAAAGTTCCGTGGAGTTCATAATAGCATAAAAGGAAGGCGTCAAAGTAGTGGCTGCGGCGCGTCGAGGCACTTCTTCGACGGTCCCCGTCCGCCCGGTTGTTGAGCCCCTTTCCGTTGCCCTCACCCAATCTCATGAGAAGCAAGCCCAGCAGGCCCTGCCAACACCTGTCCCCAGACAGCCAGCCCTCACCAGGCTGCTGGCATTGCAAGCAAATAGAGAGCCCCCGCCCATTTGAGTCGTTGCGAGCCGGAAAGCGTACCGGCAGTTTGAGTCGCGAAAGGGCCGCTTGCTTAATTATATTATTATTCTTAATAATAGATATAGAATATGATATATCTATCTATAAGAATCAAATAGAAAATAATGAATTTCATTTTCCAATTGTTCATTCCTGGGAAAGAGGTTGAAGCAGATAGAACAAAGGCCTCCTCTTTCCGTCCGCTCTTCCCGAAGTGAGCCAGCAAGCGGAGGCGCTGAAAGCCGTAGCGCGCTAGCAACAAAACAAGAATCCGACGCGAACGAGAAAAGGTAGTATTCGCGCAGACGCTCTCGAGAAAACGTAGAGCGCAGACGCGAACGAAGCGGACTCTATACGCGCGCACTAGCGCGCGGAGGCTTGAGAGCCAGCGAGAAAACGGAGCGCGCACTAGCGCGCGGAGGCTTGAGAGCCAGCGAGAAAACTACGCGCGCACTAGCGCGCTCTCCTTCGGACCCTCCGCTTGCTCTTTGGCGCGCTTCGGGTCCTTTCGGACCGGAGCTTGCTCTTTGGCGCGCTTCGCTTCCAGCGCCTCCGCTTGCTCTTTGGCGCGCTTCGTCCTTCGGACCCTACGCTTGCTCTTTGGCGCGCTTCGCTTCCAGCGCCTACGCTTGCTGGGGAGGAACGACCCTACGCGAGCAAGAGAGCAAGCGGAGGTCCGGAACGACCCTACGCGAGCAAGAGAGCAAGCGGAGGTCCGGAACGACCCTACGCGAGCAAGAGAGCAAGCTCCGGTCCGGAACGACCCTACGCGAGCAAGAGAGCAAGCGGAGGGGAGGAACGACCCTACGCGAGCAAGAGAGCAAGCGGAGGCTCGAAAGAGCGCGCTAGTGCGCGCGTATAGAGTCCGCATTGCTTGCTGCGTAGGCTTTCTATTCTATTAGAGCCTACGCTTGCTCGCTTGCTCGCTCCGGGTCCTTTCGGACCGGAGCTTGCTGCTCTCCTTCGGACCCTACGCTTGCTCTTTTGGCGCGCTTCGGGTCCTTTCGGACCTCTGCTTGCTGCTCCGGCTTTCGAGCCTACGCTTGCTCCGTAGGGGCTTATAGTTTAATTGGGTAAAACGTACCGCTCATAACGGTTATGTTGTAGGTTCGAGCCCTACTAAGCCTACCACCCTCTTCTCTTCACCCGATACAAGGCAGTCGAAGTCCCCGCCACCCCGCGGATCTCAATCTAGCAACGGCACTTGGAACCGCACTGCTGCCGCTGCCCTTCGGGCACGCCTTCTACGCTTACCACTCACCTATGCTCTTGCAGCATGCCCCGTTCGGGCAAGAAATACGGCTTTCGTAATACGCGAAGCAGCGCTGAGCGATAGCTCTTCGATCGCTATATTCTTGCGATAGCGAAGGCGTGGTTCATCGTCAAAAGAACAACAATGGGTTGTAGCATTTCCTATTTTTTTTTGCTAGGGGATTTGATTTCAAAAGAGGGCTTTCTCATCTAAAGGCAAGGGTTCACTTTCTCACTATACAATGACCACTACGAACGAAGGACCAACGAGAAGACACTATTTCCATTTTCTTCCGGTATGCCGCTCCGCCAGCAAGGAGCGAAAGAAGCAAGTGAGCTGTGGTAATGTCAGAATTTGCACCTATTTCTATCTATTTAGTGATCAGTCCGCTAGTTTCTTTGATCCTACTCGGTGTTCCTTTTCCATTTTCTTCCAATAGTTCGACCTATCCAGAGAAATTGTCGGCCTACGAATGTGGTTTCGATCCTTCCGGTGATGCCAGAAGTCGTTTCGATATACGATTTTATCTTGTTTCCATTTTATTTATTATCCCTGATCCGGAAGTCACCTTTTTCTTTCCTTGGGCAGTACCTCCCAACAAGATTGATCCGTTTGGATCTTGGTCCATGATGGCCTTTTTATTGATTTTGACGATTGGATCTCTCTATGAATGGAAAAGGGGTGCTTCGGATCGGGAGTAATCACTAGTGAGAGGGCAAAAATCGGGGAGAAGGGCAAAGGAAAGAGCGATGCCTACGAGCGCAGACGCTCTCGAGAAAACGGAGAGCGCACTAGCGAGAAAAGCGCTCCGGCTTGAGAGCCTGCAATGCGGACTCTATACGTATGCGCGCAGACGCTCTCGAGAAAAGGTAGAGCGCAGACGCGCGCTCTCCTTCGGACCCTCCGCTTGCTCTTTTGGCGCGCTTCGCTTCCAGCGCCTACGCTTGCTGCTACGGCTTTCGAGCCAGCAAGCGGAGGCTCGAAAGCCTCCGCGCGCTAGTGCGCGCTCCGTTTTCTCGCTTGCTCTCTTGCTCGCCTACGGTCCTTCCTCCCCAGCAAGCGGAGGTCCGAAAGGGGACCCGAAGCGCGCCAAAGAGCAAGCTAGGGCTCGAAAGCCGGAGCGCGCTAGTGCGCGCGTATAGAGTCCGCATTGCTTGCTGCTCTCCTTCGGACCCGGAGCTTGCTCTCGTGCGCGCGTACTCTTTCGAGCCTCCGCTTGCTGGGTAGACCCTACGCGCGCTAGCGTACTTGTTGTTTTCTCGGTTGCTAGCAAGCTACGGCTCGAAAACGGAAAGCGCTAGCGCGCTTGTATAGAGTCCGCATCGCTTTCTCCGTTTTCTCGCTTGCTTGTAGTTTTGTTGCTAGCGCGCTCTCCTTCGGACCCTCCGCTTGCTGGGGAGAAACGAATAGACCCGTACGCTTGCTCTCTGGCAAGCTCCGGGGAGCAAGCGAAGGTCCGGAACGACCCGCAGCGAGCCAAAGAGCAAGCGAACTCTATCGAGCCTACGCGCGCTAGCAAGAAAACTACAAGCAAGCTCCGGGGATACCCTACGCGAGCAAGAAAGCAAGCGAGAAAACGGAGAGCGCGCTAGCGAACGAAGCGGACTCTATACGTATTCGCGCACTTCAGAAGTGAAAAAGACCCTTCCTGAGCGCGCGGCGTTTATAAGAGCGCAGACGCGCGCGTAGGCTTGAGAGCCAGCGAGAAAACTACGCGCGCACTAGCGCGCGGAGGCTTTCGAGCCTCCGCTTGCTGGGGAGAAAGGACCCGAAGCGCGCCAAAGAGCAAGCGGAGGCTCGAAAGCCGGAGCGCGCTAGTGCGCGCGTATAGAGTCCGCATTGCTTGCTGCTACGGCTTTCGAGCCTCCGCTTGCTCGCTTGCTCGCGTAGGGCTTCCAGCGCCAGCAAGCGGAGGGGAGGAAGGACCCGGAGCGAGCAAGAGAGCAAGCGGAGGCGAGAAAGCCAGAGCGAGCAAGAGAGCAAGCGGAGGCTCTAATAGAAAGCCTACGCAGCAAGCAATGCGGACTCTATACGCGCGCACTAGCGCGCTCCGGCTTTCGAGCCTCCGCTTGCTGGCTCTCAAGCCTACGCGCGCTAGTGCGCGCGTAGTTTTCTCGTTCGCTAGCGCGCTCTCCGTTTTCTCGCTTGCTGCTCCGGCTTTCGAGCCTCCGCTTGCTCCGGCTAGACCTACGCGAGCAAGAGAGCCCTGGAACAATTACGACCGACAAAGAAAGTCGATCCTCGGAGTCTAAAGAGGAAGCCCTATCGCCTCCGCTTGCTTGCTAACCAGTCGAGAAAGAGAGTCCCATGTCTTTTTTGGTTGGACTAAGCCAACCGGCGATTTCCGACAAGTCTTTCCTAATTTGGAGAGCAAGAAGCGGAACTACAGGGATGATGAAATGCAAAGTGTTTCTTACGATTACGCCCAACAGCCCGCTTGAGCAATTTGCCATTCTCCCATTGATTCCTATGAATATAGGAAACTTGTATTTCTCATTCACAAATCCTTCTTTGTTTATGCTGCTAACTCTAAGTCTAGTCCTACTTCAGGTTCATTTTCTTACAAAAAAGGGAGGAGGAAACTCAGTACCAAATGCTTGGCAATCCTCGGTAGAGCTTATTTATGATTTCGTGCTAAACCCGGTAAACGAACAAATAGGTGGTCTTTCCGGAAATGTGAAACAAAAGTTTTTCCCTCGCATCTCGGTCACTTTTACTTTTTCGTTATTTCGTAATCCCCAGGGTATGATACCTTATAGCTTCACAGTGACAAGTCATTTTCTCATTACTTTAGGTCTCTCATTTTCTCTTTTTATTGGTATTACTATAGTGGGATTTCAAAGAAATGGGCTTCATTTTTTAAGTTTCTCATTACCCGCAGGAGTGCCACTACCCTTAGCACCTTTTTTAGTACTCCTTGAGCTAATCCCTCATTGTTTTCGCGCATTAAGCTCAGGAATACGTTTATTTGCTAATATGATGGCCGGTCATAGTTCAGTAAAGATTTTAAGTGGATTCGCTTGGACTATGCTATGTATGAATGATCTTTTCTATTTCATAGGAGATCTTGGTCCTTTATTTATAGTTCTTGCATTAACCGGTCTTGAATTAGGTGTAGCTATATTACAAGCTCATGTTTCTACGATCTCAATCTGTATTTACTTGAATGATGCTACAAATCTCCATCAAAGTTCTTTTTTTATAATTGAACAAAAGCAAAGCGAGGAGCGAAAACGAAGTCTGACGAAGACGCTTGCTCCTCTTATGCCGCACGGGAGCAAAAGTAGTTGAAGCCAACGGTCTACAACGAGGCCTCCTCCAGCAGGAGGGGGAAAAGAAGAGAGGGAATGCGGGCTTCTTTCGCTTTTGTTCTTTCCATCTTTCCCACCCCTCTACAAGAAGATCAAAAAAGACTAGCGCGCTTTCCGCGGAAAGGTGGTACAAAGAAGGGGAATGCTTCCAAGCAAAGGTTCTCGGGCCCGGCGGTGAGTGGTGCCTCCGCCTTCATTACCCACTCTTTCTCTTTACAACCAATCCTAGCAGTACCGTGCGAGGTGCTTGGCAGAAGTCGAGTTCGAGGCAGTGGCACAAGAACCAGAACCAAGATCTTCCCTTTCTCACTGCATTAAAGGAGCAGGTGTCAAAGGAGCAGGCAATTGCAGGTCAAAGGGAGGAGTGTTATAGGTTCACCCCGTAGTCAAAATGAATAAGGGTTCAGGAAACCGTCATGGGTGACACGCCTATCAAACTGCCAAGGTCTGCCTAACAAGAGATGACATGCCCTCATTGGTACGACATCACATAAGACCTCATCTTTTGACTTCCCTATGCTGAACAAGACCTTGACTTGTTTAGTTACCTTCAGCTCACCACATTCGTTGAGCCATTGCAGCCTTTATGGCCGACGATGCCTGAAGAAAGAAAAGTAAGGACCCTCGTTTTACGCATAACCTGGAAGACCTTCGCTCCCAACCCTTAGAAAAGAAAGTCAACCAATGCCGCAAAGCTTAAAGATAGATGCCCGGGGGCATGAAAAGCCTAATCCAACCCTCGATATTACGAGTGACGATCGTGAACCTTCCCCTTCCGAGTGACGGACCATGTGTCGTCATTCCATCTTTAAGAGTGACGGTCGAGTACCTTCTCTTTCCCGACCTAGCGTGTCTAGGTCGTACACCTGTCCTTTCCGGCCTGGCATGTCTAGGCCTTTCGACGTCGTTGGTCTTGGTCGTGTACTTACTCTTTCTGGTCTAGTATGTCTAGACCTCTTCGTCCCAGTCTGTGGTTAGAGAGGGGATTCCCGTGCCACTTAATTAGCATGGGATACTAATCTTTCTTCTGTGTCTTCGTAGGAGACCAAGAGCTTTTGTTACCGGTGCCGCGCCCGCCGTCGCCGCAATAATAGACGTTTTAGGGAGGGGAGGGAGATTTCCAAGCTTAGGGAGCTAGCCATCTTCAACACTGTCCACATAAACGAGCTGGAGAATGGATTCCGACACCTCCAGCAAGCCATCCTTGGAGGACTACCTTTGCCTGACGCGCCGCCCTTGGATGCGGCTCCAAACCCCGCTGTCCCGATTACTGTGGCCCCACCGTCTCAAGCAATGGTTGCTGGGGGGCCCCCGGGGCAGTTCACGGACCTGCATCGCCCGCCCGCTGAAGTATTTACCATGCTACAAGGCGTTCGGTTGATCGAACCTCGGCACATAAGCCAGATGGACCCGGGACAGTTTCGCGAGGACTAAACAAGCTTCTGCGAATATCATCGAGTATGGGGACACCCCACTGAGCGTTCTGTTCGTCTCCGCAATGACATCCAGGATTTGATTGATGAAGGCCGCCTCCGCATTGGTGACAACGAGGCTGGTCTACGAACAGCGATCCAAGGAAAAAAAAGCCTCTCTCTAAAGGTGCTGAAAGAACTCGTTAACACTAAACGGCGAAGCCAGGAGCGGAAGGAGGGACTTGAACCCTCAACCTCAGCCTTGGCAAGGCTATGCTCTACCATTAAGCTATTTCCGCCAGCTACGGTAGTGGCGAAGCACTACTGAGCAATTCACGTATCACTTGATACGGACGACTTATGTTTTTCCGCCGGACCGCACTCTCGATCAAAAACGAAATTTCATAAGCTCACCGTAGCGAGAAAACTACAAGCGCGCTAGCGAGAAAGCAAGCGGAGGCTCGAAAGCCGGAGCGCGCTAGTGCGCGCGTAGTTTTCTCGCTAGCTAGCGAACGAGAAAAGGTAGTATGAGCGCAGACGCTCTCGAGAAAAGGGAGAGCGCAGACGCGAACGAGAAAACGGAGCGCGCACTAGCGCGCGGAGGCTTGAGAGCCAGCGAGAAAACGGAGCGCGCACTAGCGCGCTCTTTCGAGCCTCCGCTTGCTCTTTGGCGCGCTTCGGGTCCTTTCGGACCGGAGCTTGCTCTTTGGCGCGCTTCGCTTCCAGCGCCTACGCTTGCTGGGGAGGAACGACCCGGAGCGAGCAAGAGAGCAAGCGGAGGTCCGGAACGACCCGGAGCGAGCAAGAGAGCAAGCGGAGGGGAGGAACGACCCTACGCGAGCAAGAGAGCAAGCGGAGGCTCGAAAGCCGGAGCGCGCTAGTGCGCGCGTATAGAGTCCGCATTGCTTGCTGCTCCGGCTTGAGAGCCAGCGAGCTCCGGGGAGAAAGGACCCGGAGCGAGCAAGAGGGCAAGCGTAGGCTTGAGATAGAAAGCCTACGCGCGCGGATTCTTTTCTTGCTAGCGCGCGTAGGCTCGAAGAGTTCGCTTGCTGCTACGGCTTTCTATTCTATTAGAGCCTCCGCTTGCTCTCTTGCTCGCGTAGGGTCCTTCCTCCCCAGCAAGCGGAGGTCCGAAAGGGGACCCGAAGCGCGCCAAAGAGCAAGCTAGGGCTCGAAAGCCGGAGCGCGCTAGTGCGCGCGTATAGAGTCCGCATTGCTTGCTGCGTAGGCTTTCTATTCTATTCGAGCCTACGCTTGCTTGCTCGCGTAGGGCTTCCAGCGCCAGCAAGCGGAGGTCCGGAAGGACCCGGAGCGAGCAAGAGAGCAAGCGGAGGCGAGAAAGCCAGAGCGAGCAAGCAAGCTACGGCTTTCGATAGAAAGCCGGAGCGCGCGTCTTGTTGTTTTCTACCTTTGCTAGCGCGTGTAGGGTCTCCCCAGCAAGCGGAGGTCCGAAAGGACCCGAAGCGCGCCAAAGAGCAAGCGTAGGGTCCGAAGGAGAGCAGCAAGCGTAGGCGCTGGAAGCGAAGCGCGCCAAAAGAGCAAGCTCCGGGTCCGAAGGAGAGCGCGCGTCTGCGCTCTCCCTTTTCTCGAGAGCGTCTGCGCTCATACTACCTTTTCTCGCTTGCTCCCCAGCAAGCGGAGGTCCGAAAGGACCCGAAGCGCGCCAAAGAGCAAGCGGAGGGTCCGAAGGAGAGCGCGCTAGTGCGCGCTCCGTTTTCTCGCTTGCTCGCTCCGGCTTTCGAGCCTCCGCTTGCTCTTTCTCGCCGTAGCCTACGCTTGCCATATAGCAAGCCTACGGTCTCCCCTCCGCTTGCTCCTTCTCTTCTTTATTATTTCCATATGGTATGTTGAATCACTTGTGAAGTCGACTTCACTTGACTGACCGTGTCTGCTTCAACTTCACCCTAGACTCCTGTCGTGTAGTGTAGCAAGACGTTGAAGTGGTCGAGTGAATTGTTGAACGAGCAACTAGTAGTTGCAATACCTTTCTCTTTTTTGATTCTTCCTCCAAGCTCGAAAACGGAAAGCTAGCTAGCGAGAAAGCAAGCTACGGCTTTCGATAGAAAGCCGGAGCGCGCTAGCAACAAAACAAGACGACGCGCGCGTAGGGTCTAAGTCCTTCCTCCCCAGCAAGCTCCGGTCCGGAAGGACCGTAGGCTTGCTCTCTGGCAAGCGTAGGCTTGAGCTCGAAAGCCGGAGCAGCAAGCGGAGGCTAGACCGGAGCGAGCAAGAGAGCAAGCAGAGGTCCGAAAGGACCCGAAGCGAGAAAACGGAGCGCGCACTAGCGCGCTCCGGCTTTCGAGCCTCCGCTTGCTGGCTCTCAAGCCTACGCAGCAAGCAATGCGGACTCTATACGAGTTGCTCCCCGTAGCTTTTTTGCTGCTCCGGCTTTCTATTCTATTCGAGCCGGAGCTTGCTTTCTCGTTCGCTCTACGTTTTCGAGCTTGCTCCTCTCAAGGCTTTCAGCTGCAAATCGAGGATATCTACTTTTCGGTTCCTCTCTTTTTTGAAGTTCTGTTAGGTTCTTAGTAGCAGTCGGCGACCCTTTCTTCTTTTACTTCACATAGCTTTTCGTTTCCTTGATAGCTGGAAGTTCTCCAAAAGTATGAAAAGCTGGAGGACTTTGTACCATCCATTCCAGTGTGGATGAATTCTGTTCAACAGCCCAAGGACTTGGAGCACATCTTTTGTTATTGCCACTGCTTGAAGTGATTGTTACGACCACGAAGAAAGAACGAATCCCAACTACGGATATATAAGAGCCAAAACTGCTAAGGGCATTCCATCCAGCGTAAGCATCTGGATAATCTGGAATGCGACGTGGCATACCCGAAAGCCCTAAGAAATGCATGGGAAAGAGGGTCGGATTAACCCCGAAAAAAGTGATCCAAAAATGGATTTGACCTAAAGTTTCAGGGTATGTCCGGCCAAAGATTTTACCCACCCAATAGTGAAATCCTGCAAATAAAGCAAAAACGGCTCCCATGGAAAGTACATAATGGAAATGTGCAACCACATAATAAGTATCATGTAGAGCAATGTCTAGCCCTGAATTTGCCGGGACTATTCCAGTGAGTCCTCCTATGGTGAACAAAAAGATGGACCCTACAGCAAATAACATGGGTGTTTTGTATTGTATCGAACCCCCCCACATGGTAGCGATCCAACTAAAGATTTTGATTCCAGTGGGGACAGCTATGATCATGGTAGCTGCAGTGAAGTAGGCACGGGTATCAACGTCTAAGCCCACAGTAAACATATGATGAGCCCAAACAAGAAATCCAAGAACACCTATACTGATCATGGCATAAACCATGCCTAGATACCCGAAGACCGGTTTTCCCGAAAAAGTCGAAACGATATGACTTATGATACCGGATCCAGGCAGAATGGGAATATACACCTCTGGATGACCGAAGAACCGAAAGAGATGCTGGTATAATATGGGGTCTCCCCCTCCTGCGGGATCAGAAAAGGTTGTATTAAAGTTTCGATCGGTTAATAACATGGTAATTGCCCCTGCCAGTACCGGAAGTGATAATAAAAGTGGGAATGCTGTCACTGGAACGGACCACACAAATAGGGGTAATCTATGCATAGTCATTCCAGGTCCACGCATGTTGGAGATAGTTGTTATAAAATTGATAGAACCTAAAATGGAGGAAACACCAGATAGATGAAGACTAGAAATTGCTGAATCAACTGCTCCTCCAGAATGGCTGGTAATACCACTTAAGGGCGGATAGACTGTCCACCCGGTTCCGGTACCCACTTCTACTAAGGCTGGGCTTAATAGGAGCAAGAGACTTGGTGGCAACAACCAGAATGAAATATTATTTAATCGTGGAAATGCCATGTCAGGTGCACCTATCAGAATCGGAACAGACCAATTACCAGATCCACCTATCATCGCCGGCATAACCATAAAAAAGATCATTAAAAAAGCGTGAGCCGTTATTAAAACATTATAAAGTTGATGATTCCCCCCAAGAATTTGATCGCCGGGTCGTGCTAATTCCATACGAATCAGTACTGAGAAGCATGTGCCCATCACTCCAGCAATGGCACCGAAGATGAAATATAGAGTCCCTATATCCTTGTGGTTAGTGGAGAACAGCCATCGGACCGGATTTGTCGTCAAATTGAGATTATTTCGTTTCCTTCCTTATCAGAGAGGGGCCCCTTAGGGAGCGGGGCTTCTTTATTGAAAAAGGGGGGATGGGGAAGGTACGGAAAGCCCTCACTTTATTGATGGGACATTTTGAGCCCCCTTTCCTCTCACCCCCCCCCCGGTTCTGGTTCAGGAAAGGGTCAAGGCAATGATCTTACTTCGAAGCAATCTCTGGAGTTTTCCCTTATCCGAACGAGTCTTGCAAGAAAATTGGATTTCATATTGAGCTCCAAATATACGCTATTGGGATAGGATGGCTCCTACTAGCTCTCCCCCCCTAAGAACCGCACGTGCGAGTTCCCCCGCATACGGCTCAAGTGGCGAAGGCCCTTTCCTTCGCGCTTGGTAAGCGCTTCGCTGTAGCCAAGCTTACTGCTAGCCTATCGGCTAGAGCCAAGCTTCGACCGCGACTGCTCGTCGCTTCTGGCCGCCTTATTCCGTCACCCGAGATCCAAGTCAGCACCGGCAAAGATCTCTTGATTCCTTGCGGCCGGGCCGGCTTGGAAGCAAGCTACCTGTCGCCTATCTCACCCCCTTTCTATTAGGTTGATAGGTTGCCCCTTTCCCCTTTCTCTAAGTTGTTGGTAAGCTCGAAAACTACAAGCGCTAACGCGCGCGTAGCGAGAAAACGGAAAGCGCGCTAGCGAGAAAACGGAAAGACAAGCGAGAAAACGGAGAAAGCGCACTTGTGGTTTGAGAAGCCTACGCTTGCTAGCAACAAAACGAGACGCGCGCGTAGGCGTGAGAGCCAGCAAGCGTAGGCGAGAAAGCCGGAGCAGCAAGCGGAGGCGCTGGAAGCGTAGGCTTGCTATATGGCAAGCGTAGGCTCTAATAGAAAGCCGGAGCAGCAAGCGGAGGTCCGAAAGGACCCGAAGCGCGCCAAAGAGCAAGCGGAGGGTCCGAAGGAGAGCGCGCGTCTGCGCTCTACGTTTTCTCGAGAGCGTCTGCGCTCATACTACCTTTTCTCGAGAGCGTCTGCGCGCATACGTATA